CCTCAAATCCATCCTTCCCTTGGGTTAATGTCCCAACGAATAAATAATTGTAGGAGTGAAATATTGATATAATTCGAAAAAAAAAAGCAAGTAGCAAGCCCCGTCCATCAAAAAAAAAATAAAAAAAAAAGGCATTTTGATAGGGATATTTATAAGATTACACAAAGGGATTCGCAAATAAAAGCGCTAAGGCTACAACCAATCCATAAATTGTTAACGCTTCCATAAAAGCCAGACTAAGCAATAAAGTACCTCGTATTTTTCCCTCAGCCTCAGGCTGTCTTGCGATACCTTCTACAGCTTGGCCCGCAGCAGTACCTTGACCAACTCCAGGTCCAATAGAAGCAAGCCCGACAGCTAACCCAGCAGCAATAACAGAAGCGGCAGAAATCAGTGGATTCATGATAAGTTCCTCAGAAAAAAAAAATGGTTAATGATACAATCATCCAATAAATTATGAATTAATTATTCCATCATCACTAAGATTCATCCAGACAAAGTAACTAAGAACTCCGAATTAAAGTAATGAAATAATATTATTGAATCATTAGAGCTACCGCTCTATTTCTATATCTCTTTTTTAGTTTCTATCGACGGGATTTTTGTGAATCCATAACATACGACTTTTGTTCTTCCATTTCTTTGTTCCGAATCATGAGTTGAATTCTTCGTTCTTTTTCTTGATTTCATCTTTTTATTCATTCAATTCACAGTCACAGACGAAATGGAAAGACTTCTATTAGAATCCCTATCGAAATTCATAGTAATAGAGCGGATTAGATCTATTTTTAGATCCTATATAATTAGTCAATATCTAATATCACATATATGTGTCTTTCTTCCATAACGTAAACCAACTATTCGTATCTTAAATACAATACGATTCTAGGATCATTTTTTTTTAACTGAAACATCCAAGAGTTGGATTCGAGTCATTACACTACATATACCCCAGTTCGGAACCCCCTAACCTATACTAACCAATTCCTTTTTTGTTTTGGAATCGCGTTTTTTCAATTCGCCTCTTCCTTTTATTTATCATAGAATTGTTCTGCATGTATACAATCTACATGGACGAATTCGTTAGGGAGAATAATTGCATAGAAATATCAGTATTTCATTGATTGAAAAGTTCACGCAATTTTTTATTTTTATATACATTTATATACATTTTTTTGATTTGAATTTCTTTTTTTTATTTAGAATTTATTTCTTTTATCTCTTATTTATAAATCTTATTTAGAAAAATATTAATAGAAAATGGGCTAAGTATTATATAAATATTATATCAATTAAATAGAACAAAGAGGAATTTTAGGAAAAAGATCTTTTCGATCTCTTTCCCTTTTTTTCTCTAAATCTAAATATCATAATATTTTTTCCTATTACTATAGATCGTATATACCTTATTTGTCTATTTTTATGTTACCTAAGTAGATTATCTTGAGTTATGCATACATTACCTTGGGATAAGCTAAAAAACAACAACTAGTTTGAAAACGAGTCAATGGTGACCCTCCACGGATTCCCCTATATAGGCCGCTGCTAAAGTTGCAAAAATAAGAGCTTGAATACCGCTTGTAAATAATCCAAGAAACATGACAGGTATAGGAACCACTAAAGGTACTAAAGAAACAAGAACAACAACTACCAATTCATCGGCTAATATATTTCCAAAAAGTCGAAAACTAAGTGATAAAGGTTTTGTGAAATCTTCTAAAATGTTAATGGGTAAAAGGATTGGAGTTGGTTGAATGTATTTACCGAAATAACCCAATCCTTTTTTGGTAAGACCCGCATAGAAATATGCTACTGACGTGAGTAAAGCTAAAGCAACTGTAGTATTTATATCATTCGTGGGTGCGGCTAACTCCCCATGAGGTAACTGTATGATTTTCCATGGTAAAAGAACCCCTGACCAATTCGAAACAAAAATAAAAAGGAACATAGTTCCAATAAAAGGAACCCATGGACCATATTCGTCTCCAATCTGAGTTTTGCTAATGTCTCGAATGAATTCAAGAACATATTCGAAGAAATTCTGACCATCATTCGGAATGGTTTGTGGATTACGAACAGCTATACTGGCTGAACCTAATAAGATAGCGATTACAACCCAAGAAGTAATAAGGACTTGGCCATGGACTTGAAAACCTCCTATTTGCCAATAGAAATGTTGGCCTACTTCCACACCCGATATATCATATAACCCTTTTAGTGGGTTGGTGGAACATGATAAAACATTCATATTGCCCTCTGAAAGAAATAGAACTTGAAAGAGAATTATTTTGATTCAAGCATCTCTTTTTCGACTTGTTTCGTTGAATTTTCTATTTTTGGATACTAACTAATCACATAATATCCCCAGTAATTTTTTTTTATCTCTTTTATGCGATTGAAGAGTAGTAACCGATTCCAGAAATGTATGGAGTTCAAAATAAAATTATTTATCTTATTCTTATTTAAAATTATTTATCTTATTCTTATTATTAATCAAGGATTTCGTATATAGCTAGAACGGCCCTCACAAATTGCTAATACCAATTTATTAAGAATTAATCGGATTGAAGCTATAGCGTCATCATTTGCTGGAATCGAAATATCTGCAAGATCCGGTTCACAATTTGTATCGATTAAACAAATTGTTGGAATTCCTAAAGTCATGCATTCTCGAAGAGCCGTATATTCTTCTTGCTGATCAACAATAATTACAATATCGGGTAACCCTGTCATATATTTAATCCCGCCCAGATATGTTTGTAAGTGAGATAATTGTCTTTTCAACATAGCTGCGTCTCTTTTCGGGAGACGATTGAGTCTCCCCTTCTTTTGTTCTGTTCTCAAGTCCCTGAACTTATAAAGTCTCGTTTCTGTAGTGGACCAATTCGTTAACATACCACCGAGCCACTTTTTATTAACATAATGACACCGAGCCCTTATTGCCGCCCGCGCTACTGAATCCGCTGCTTTATTTTTTGTACCAACAATTAAAAACTGTTTTCCCCTACTTGCTGCATCAAAAACTAAATCACAAGCTTCTGATAAAAAACGAGCAGTTTTAGTAAGATTTGTAATATGAATACCTTTACGCTTGGCAGAAATATAAGGTGCCATCCTAGGATTCCATTTCCTAGTACCATGACCAAAATAAACTCCCGCTTCCATCATCTCTTCCAAATTGATATTCCAATACCTTCTTGTCATTTCTAGTCACACTTCCTCTTTTTTTTTTCAAAAAAAAAACAAGCGACGGGGTTGCCCTGAACTAAATAATTGTTCCGATGGAACCTTTTCTTCTATCAGAGATTGGCCGTGTCGGTGTCGATACACGATCCAAACCGCCACCCCCTATTCGTTATTATCTTTATTTCTATTACCACATCAAAGACCATAAAGTATGAATACACTTTTAGGAATGATTAAATCCTCGAAATGATTGTTCTGATGTATCATGAAAATTATTTGAAATGGAAGAATCAAATAAATCTCTGTGGTGGAACAAAATATCTTTGATTTCCCCCTCGAAAAAATGCTTCTTTTTGGTTTTCAAAGGAATGTTCTTATGCTGCCTTGAACGGTGCACTAATCCTTTGAATCCGGTACCGACGGGAATCATCCCCCCTATTACAACGTTCTCTTTTAGGCCTTTCAACCAATCGATACGACCCCTTAGAGCAGCTTTGGCTAAAACTCGAGCAGTTTCTTGAAAACTCGCTTCGGATATGAAACTTTGAGTATTCAAAGATGCTCTTGTTATTCCCAACAGGATGGCCCGGTAACAAATTGATTCTTCCAAAGCGCGTCCCGTTCGTTCTGCTCGCAACAATCCAATTAGTTCTCCAGGTAAAAAAACATTAGACATTCCATCCTCTGAAACCAACACTTTTGATGTTATTTGGCGTACAATAATTTCTATGTGCCTATTATGGATTTGCACCCCCTGGGATCGATAAACCTTTTGGATCTTATTAACCAAAGATATACGACTTTGCGCTATAGTTAGCTCAGCACCAATCAAGAATCCCCAAGGAATTCCAAGAATTTTTTTTATATGTTCGTTCCAACCCTCAATTCTTTTTTCTAGGTTCATCGATATTGAATCAATTGAACGCACTTCTAACACCTGTTCTACTTTTGGAAGGCCCTGCGTTATATCACCGGATCTCGATTTTTCATATATAAATGTAACTAATGTATCTCCTTCGTAAAGGATTTCTCCATAATGTCCATGAACAGTTGCTCCGGGCGTGGCCAAATAAGGCTTAGCGGATCTTATTACTACGGAATCCGCTTGAACAATCAAAACTTGACCCGATTTTAAGTGTGGCCCGTTTTTGACTAGACATACATTTTCACAAATAAACTGTCCAAGACTAATTATTGTGGATCTTTCTTCAAAATAGTTATGATAATAATAATCATGGAGAAAATACCAATTCAAATTGAATGAATTCAAAACAATGTTACTGCATAAATCGGGATTCGAAATTATCCCATTTTCATCCATTAAATAATATTTAATTACTTGAAAAATCTGTTTTAAATTTGCAAGTTGGAAATATTTAGTTACCAAAATAGGATTATGAGTTATTAAATAGTAAAATGAATAAAAATTCACAAATTGAAGGACTGTTCCTAAAGGCCCAATCGAATTCCTAATTTGAATTCTAGGATCAGATTCTTTTACCACATTGTGATATTTTCCATCGTTGAATAGACCCATTCGGAAACAATTAGATGATGACAAAATTATCAAAGATGGACATTCTTTCTTTTTATTTAACAACGTACGAATAGTTCCTTGATTTTGGATAAGTGATTGTTGAATTTTTTTCTTGGAATAAGTGGAATAAAAGGGATTGATATTGGTGTGATCTGACACATTATCTGAGATCAATCCCGGATCATTCCTTTTTCTGAGATAGGAAATAGGGAATTTTACTAAGTCGACTCTTAGGAAATCTCGAATCAGACCATTTGTACTTACTTCAACAAAAGCA